GGCAATGTTACCTTGGGGAGGAGACAAAACACTCTAATATAACAATTGAAACTCATATTCGAAAGCTTTTTCGATATATGAACAAGATTACTATGGAAGAGTTGGTGAACATTGTTCTGACTCATAGCTCTAAGATGACTAGCATGAATGAGCCAGCTTCAAGACCACCTAGACTCTTAATCATAGACAGACTTGCACTGACCTCAACATAAAAGGATGAGCCTGGTCTGTCTATTTGTACGCATTGGCTTAACTCACTCCTAACCTCCCTAGACACTGCAAAAAACACATGAAAACTGCCTGGTAAGGGCTGTACAAGGGAACGAGAAAGGGGTTTGATAAGAAAGAGTTTGGGAGTGTCCCGCTTAGTTAACAAACATCGAGTTTGGAGTCGGGGCAGCATGGATACGAGACTATTGAAGTGAAGTTTGGAATCATTGTGGTTTTCTATCTTAAGATTACCAAATTGGAGAATCACCAAGGCCTTTCAGCGATTCGACGCGCCCCCCTAAGCTAGACGCTTCATCTACCTGACCTCAGAGAGAATCGAATGAGTCGCCCTAGCCCTAGTCTTACTAAGAGTTTTAATTGCTCTGTAGGATAGTAGGGCGAATGAATCGCATTAGTGCGATTTGGCTAGCTGAATCGCCCAGCGAACAAATCGCCTCCTTGTTGTCTTAAAAAGAAAAGCGGACCCGCGCGAATCGCGTCTTCGATCTAGCATATAAATATATATATATATCAACCAAGTCAACTGACGCCAGCATCACCACTACGGAAACTCAATTTCCTTAGTCCTTTTTCTGTGAAACAAAGCCAAGCCTTTTCCGCCTTCCATCCCGCGTTTCCCTGCTTGAGACTCTTTTTTATTAGCCCAGTAATGAACCACCCTGGTTGGAGCCATGGTCTACCCAGCTGATCTACGACCACCCTTGCTCTTTGTCTAAGATTGGACTAAAGGTACCAAACCAACCAGGCTTTTGATTTTCTTTTGGCTAAGAAGCCCGTAGGTTGTACGCCAGCCATACGTAGCTTGAACTGTAATGGCCACAATGCTTAGCTATTGATTGCCGATCCCCAAGACGCCTTTGGTTGAATGTTCACACCTGATCCACCGTCTGCACTTCCTACATTCACTCCCGGAAATGGAAACTGGAATTGTAACCTCCCGGTCTGCTGTAGTCAGCCTCACGGTGTGCCTGACTGGCGAGTCTGCCGTCTACTTTCCCCAGCAGGCAACAACACTGGGAGGAAGACGATCAGGATCTCACGTGTGGCAGCTCTTGGAACAAACTCCGAATCCAAGAGGTACCTACCTAGAAAAAAAAGGAAACTCACCACTCACTGGTGAAAGAGGAGAGAGAAAGGATTAGTTCGTGTCTGGGTCAAGGTTTTGATTCCTCTTCCTCCGGTAAGAGCTGTCTAACCTCTGTTGTGTTGCTATAACCTAGTCTTACTCGCTCTTACCTCCCTGCCTGTTCTCGTTTCTTTCTTTTATGAGAATACCTGCCCTGCCGCCTCCGCTCTCGTTCGGGCCCCGGGAATCCCGCTGCGGTCTTTATTTACTGCACTCCCCCCTCCAAACTACTAATTCACAAACACTACTGGAACGGCACGACAGCAATACCACGACAGATATACTTACCGACAAGAGAAAGCGAGACTGACCTACCCAAGAAAGAGAACGCAAGAGTGACTCCCCCCTATTAAAGGCCGGAAGAAAGTTTTGATTTCCCACGGCGTTATTTACCAAGCTCGGGACTAGAGGAGCATTTTAGGAATTTGAGGTATCGCTTGTGATAAGGATGAAGTCTCATTCATATAGTAATGTCCCTAGCTTGCGCCCTATTTGAGACTAAGGCAGGTTTGGAACCCTGTCCTATCACCTTTATCAAATCCCTAGCTCTCTTCCTTAGTGCAACTGTCCTATTCCTACCATGGGAATATATATATTTCTTTCTTGTGTCATATCTATCGTTTCGGATATCAAACCGGACGGTATCGTATATGAAGAAAGAGATTGTTGACGTTAGTAGACTAATCTATTCATTGGTAGGGCATTTCTTCCTGTGACCGCCTTTCCTACCAAAAAGCTAACCCAACCAAATCCGGGTTTTTTCTAGACTGGACCTTCGGGATTTTTTTAGGGTTCATACATGCATTGATCCAGTCGAAGAACTTGCTCCAGAGCGACTACTCTGCCTAGCGTATCTTCCTGCCCGCCCCGGGTTCTCTCTGCTCGGTTCCACAATCAATCCCAGATCCATCCATTTGAGGGAGGTCAAATTCCGTGCTCTTCTAATTGCTTAGAAGGGTTCAAGAACCCCTTTACATCTAGGGCTCATCGAAGCCCTATTAGTTCTGTATATTCAGGAACAGGGCTATCAAATGGTCGACTGCGAAACCCATCAGGGTTCAAAAATCGTATACTTGAACGATGCCCTCTATCGGCGATCGTTCGACGGACTACTTCTACTTTTGCGATGTCTGTCACATGAAG